ATCAACCGATGACTATTTTCTACTAACCATAAAGACATCGGAACACTTTATTTTGTGCTTGGAGCCTGATCTAGTGTTGTCGGTACTGCCCTAAGTATAATCATTCGCTCTGAATTGTCATGCCCAGGGACTCTTATTGGGGATGACCAAATCTATAATGTTATAGTTACCGCTCATGCTTTTATTATAATTTTCTTTATAGTCATACCAATTATAATCGGAGGATTTGGAAACTGATTAATTCCTTTAATACTAGGTTGTCCAGATATAGCATTTCCTCGTATAAACAATATAAGATTTTGATTGTTACCTCCTTCGTTAACTCTCCTTCTTCTGAGAGGATTAATTGAAAGAGGGGTTGGTACAGGCTGAACTGTCTACCCTCCTCTTGCAGCTGCAGTAGCCCATAGAGGGGCATCTGTTGACTTAGCTATTTTTTCCCTACATTTAGCAGGAGCCTCCTCTATTTTAGGGGCAATCAATTTTATTTCCACAGTGATCAATATACGAAGTCCAGGAATAACTATAGACCAAGTGCCGTTATTTGTTTGGTCAGTTTTAATTACAGTCATTTTGTTACTTCTATCTCTACCAGTTCTTGCAGGAGCTATCACTATACTTTTAACAGACCGTAATCTAAACACGTCATTTTTTGACCCTTGCGGAGGGGGAGACCCAATTCTCTACCAGCACCTATTTTGATTTTTTGGGCATCCAGAGGTTTATATTTTAATCCTTCCTGCGTTTGGTATAGTTTCTCACATTGTTAGCCAAGAGTCGGGTAAGAAAGAAACATTTGGGGCTTTAGGAATAATCTATGCCATAGGAGCAATTGGTCTGCTTGGCTTTATTGTTTGAGCCCACCATATGTTTACAGTAGGTATGGACGTAGATACACGGGCTTATTTCACATCAGCAACTATGATTATCGCAGTTCCTACTGGTATCAAAGTATTTAGGTGGTTAGGTACTCTTCAAGGTGGAAAATTAATCTTTACACCTTCTCTGCTGTGAGCTTTAGGTTTCATTTTTCTTTTCACTGTTGGTGGCCTCACAGGTGTTATACTGGCTAATTCCTCTATTGATATTGTCCTTCATGACACTTACTATGTAGTGGCTCATTTTCATTATGTATTATCTATAGGAGCTGTATTTGGGATCTTTGCAGGATTTATCCACTGATTCCCACTTTTAACTGGCTACACACTTGACCCTCTATTGGCAAAAATTCACTTTTTTGTAATATTTCTAGGAGTAAATTTAACTTTTTTTCCTCAACATTTTTTAGGTTTAAACGGAATACCCCGTCGTTACTCAGACTATCCAGATGCCTTTTCAGCTTGAAATATTGTCTCCTCTTTAGGCTCTATTTTATCAATAGTTGCTATAGTTATTCTTATTATTATACTGTTAGAAGCGTTTGTTACAAAACGACAAGCCTTATATCCTCTTAGTTTACCTTCATCGTTAGAGTGATACCACCCTATACCACCGGCAGACCATAGATACAGTGACGTGCCCACTCTGCTTAATTCTTAATGAGACAGAAAAATGTGCTAGACTTAAACCCTAGTTATGAGCTATTCTCCGTTAAGGATGCCTACTTGGTCTGCAGTATTTTTTCAGGATAGATCCTCACCTTTTATAGAGCAGCTAACATATTTTCATGATTTTACTATAGCGGTCTTAACTTTAATCACTACGTTGGTAGGGACAAGTCTTGTATTTATCTCCGCCTATGACTTGTCAAACCGATACCTTCTACAGGACCAAATAATTGAAATAATTTGGACTGTTTCGCCAGTGATTATTCTTCTATCAATTGCTCTGCCATCATTGCAGGTGCTATATCTTCTAGATGACCCTTTTAATCCTAGTTTATCTATTAAAACAATTGGTCATCAGTGATATTGGTCCTATGAATATTCAGATTTTCCTGAAATTGAATTTGATTCATACATAGATAGAGACCAACCAAACGATTTACCACGTCTGTTAAATGCAGATAATAGCGTTGTTTTACCAACTAACACTCAAGTCCGGGTAATTGCTACCGCAGCCGATGTAATTCATGCATGAACAGTACCCTCTTTAGGTGTAAAGGCAGACGCAGTGCCAGGACGTCTTAACCAACTTATATTTCTCTTGAGACGTCCTGGCATATTTTTTGGGCAATGCTCAGAAATCTGCGGGGCTAACCATAGATTCATACCAATCAAATTAGAATCTTGCCCTATAGTTAATTTTATTAGATGAATCTCCTCCCGATAGTATTAGATGACTGACATAAGTGTTAGTTTTTTAAACTTTTTATAGTGACATCACTTCTAATACAGGTCTAGTTAACAAATAACATCAACTTGTCAAGTTGGAATAGCCAACAGCGATCTGTAGTACCTCAGATAGCACCTATCGTATGAACATTTTTATTCACTTTTATTTTATTTATTATTTTAATAATTCAGTTAATTATACACTTTTTGCCAAATCACTCTTTTTTGACAGAAAATAAATTATACCATTCCCTAAGAAATAACTTAAATGATAGCAAACCTCTTTTCAATCTTTGACCCTTCCACTAATAGACTATTTAGAACCAATTGGTTCAGGCTGCTCAGAGTCCTAATTTTCTACCCTTTAACCTTTTGGCTAGTCTCCCAACGAATTAAAGTACCATTTAAAAATATAATAAATTATGTGTATAGAGAATTTAAACCTTTAAGAACTAAAACGCCTTTCGTCCTAACACTTACACTAACAATTTTTACTTTAATTTTGTTTAACAATCTATTAGGCCTTTTACCATTTATTTTTACAGCATCAAGACACCTAGTGTTTACAGTTACCCTCGCCCTGCCAGGGTGATTAGCTATTTTATTCTTTAGCTTAACCAATAACTTACAATCTTTTTTGGCGCACCTTGTTCCTCAAGGAACCCCTAACATTCTAATACCATTCATAGTCCTCATTGAAACTATCAGAAATTTAATCCGACCCATTACATTAGCAGTGCGGTTAACAGCCAATATAATTGCAGGTCATCTCTTAATTGTTTTACTAAGAAGAGCCTCATCATTTACTCCTCTTTTAGGGACACCATTTCTAGGAACGGCCCAACTAGCGTTAGCTAGTCTAGAACTAGCTGTTGCGTTCATTCAGGCTTACGTGTTTAGAGTCCTTATCACACTCTATATTGCTGAAACGAATTAATGACAACTCACGCTAACCACCCGTACCACTTAGTAGAAAAAAGACCATGACCTCTTACTACGTCTCTAGGAGCCTTACTTATAACATCAGGACTAGCGAAATGATTTCATTTATTTGATCCATCTTTACTTATTTTAGGTTTGGTAAGAACTGTATTCTCTAGCTATCAATGATGACGAGATGTAATTCGTGAAAGAACCCTCCAAGGTCTTCACACCGTCAAAGTAATAAATGGGCTACGATGAGGAATAATCTTATTTATTGTTTCCGAAGTCTTATTTTTTTTCTCCTTTTTTTGAGCATTCTTCCATAGAAGCTTAGCTGCTACTTTTGATCTAGGTGGCACATGACCCCCTAAATATATTAGAGCTTTTAACCCGTTCCAAGTCCCTTTATTAAACACAGCTATCTTACTGGCAAGAGGAGTCAGTGTTACATGAGCCCACCATGCTCTCCTAGAAAAAAACTATAAAGAAGCCAACCAAGGTCTGGTCCTAACTATCCTTCTAGGTATCTATTTCACAGCAATCCAAGCAATAGAGTATAATGAAGCCTCCTTTTCTATCGCAGACTCAGTTTACGGCTCTACATTCTTTGTAGCCACAGGATTCCATGGGCTCCATGTAATCATTGGGACAACTTTTTTGGCAGTATGTGCCATTCGTATGTTTAAAGCTCATTTTTCTCAAAATCATCACTTTGGGTTGGAAGCCTCCATTTGGTATTGACACTTTGTTGATGTAGTTTGACTCTTCCTATTTGTATCAATCTATTGATGAGGATCTTATATTTATTTTAACACTTTTAGTGTCTCTAAAATATTATTATCTCATTGGCTCCTATTATTAGACTTACTTTACTAATTTCATCAATTCTAGGAATCCTAGCTCTTTCAACTGGAAAGCACAGATTAAAAGAACGAGAAATGCTTAGACCATTTGAATGCGGGTTTGATCCTTGAAAAAAAGCACGTACACCTTTCTCTCTTCGGTTTTTCTTGGTAACTATTATCTTTCTTATTTTTGACGTAGAAATTGCACTTTTACTACCTTTAGGTATTTTAGTTTATAGGCCCCAACCAGAAATTATAATCTTTACAGCCCTAATTTTAATAACTATTTTAATTGCTGGACTATTTCATGAATGACGGCTTGGATCACTAAATTGAGCCTAATAGACACATAATTTATAAAAATATCTAGCCTGCAACTAGAAAATGCTTCTGCTTTGTCTATAAGTGTCACATTAGACTTCTAATCTATACAAAGCTTTATGCTACACTTTTGGTTAAAGCCAAAAAGAGGCAGGTCCCTGTTAAGGACTAAATTGGAAAATCTGACCATTTTTATGGTGTAACTAACATACTGTCCTTTCAAGACAGAGCTAAATAACTTTTTTAAATAATAGAAGTACATTACACTCGGTTTCGACCTGAGCATATGGCTTGAAGCCCTATTATATTTGCTTATAGTACAGACATCTTTATTGCTTCAAAATAATGCTCTACTTGAGCTATCTAAGCAAAATATCAACAAAGAGACTAAAACTAATAAACTAAACCCCATTAAGTAAGACCTAACTAAAATTCTTTTCTGACCTAGCTGTAGTAGCCCTCCTCACTTTAACCCAGCACCGCGGGCCCCCTGTGCCCCGTAAAACTCATACCAACCTAGGTCTAAACCTTTTAAGCTTAACCCCCCTGTCTTTATAGAAACAAATACATTTATCTTAGTAGTCAGTATTGGTAAATACCACATTCTAAATACTAAAGCCTGAAATATGCTTAAAGAAACCACAAATTTCTCCCTTTTAAAACACAAAAAAACAGCCCCAACCCCAAATATCAAACTAGCCAGACCGACTAAACCTTTGTCTAACCTGCATAATAAAACAGCTTTATTACCGTAAATAAGGGCCCAAGACAAAAAAAAACCCCCTACCAGACTCATGACAAAAAGAACAGTCACAGCCTTAGCCACTCCACTGCCTGCATCCTCAACATTTCTCACTCTACTACCTTGAACCTCTTCTCTGTTTAACATATATATTATGCGTAAACTATACCTCACAGTCAAACCTGTCGCTAATACAATTATTACCTCACAAAATCAACTTAATCCTCCTCCAACTATCATCTCTAGAATTAAATCCTTTGAGTAAAACCCAGCTAAACATGGAAATCCGCATAAAGCCATATTTGTACAATTAAACAAAACTCTTAATAAAGGACTCCTAAACCCTAGCCCACCGTAATTACGTGTGTCCTGGGAGCCACCACCAGTATGGATCACGCACCCTGCACATATAAACAAAGAAGACTTAAACAAGGCATGAGTTATTAAGTGGAAGAAAGCTAACTCTCTCAACCCTACACTTAAACTCATTATTATAAGGCCTAACTGTCTTAAAGTAGATAAAGCAATAACTTTCTTTACATCTGACTCAAAATTCGCTCCTAGCCCGGCTATAAATATAGTACTCACAGCAATAACTAATAAGAAACTGTTTAACCCTCTTTCCTGCAATATCCTATTAAACCGAATTATTAGATACACACCGGCAGTTACTAGTGTAGAAGAATGTACCAGAGCAGAGACAGGGGTAGGAGCGGCTATAGCAGCCGGCAACCACGCTGAAAATGGAATCTGGGCCCTTTTAGTCAACCCCGCCAATAAAATAAACCCTATTAAAACCAAATTTGCTCTTTGTAATCTTAAAGAAAAATTTCAACTTCCTGCAGAAGCTCATAGCCCAATACCTATCAAAAGTCCTACATCCCCTAACCGATTTCTTAGCACAGTGACCATGCCAGCATTACAAGAACTTTCTCTCTGGTAATAAATAATTAAAGCATAAGAACTTAACCCTAACCCATCCCACCCTAACAAAAGACTAACCAAATTTGGGCTAATAATTAAAATTATTATAGAAAACACAAACAATAACAAAATTAAACTAAACCGATGAAACCTCTTATCCCCGTCTATATAATAAATACAATAAGCTATAATAGAAGAAGAAATCAAACCTACTGTTCTTAAAAATCTTATTCTTATCCAGTCATAAATTAGTCTAAATACCACCGTTCTTCTCGAGCTCACAAAAATCTCTCATTCAATAAATAACCTAGTGTCTATTCTAAGAAAGCAAGCTGCCCTAAATCCAGTAACTACGCTAAATAGACCAAGCACAGAGCACCAAACAACATAAACTCCGTAATTTATACTCACGATTAATAGCACAAGCATCCCCACCTCCACAAAGCAGTATTTTTGAAAAAACTATATTAATAACTTAAAATATATCTACTATTAAGAATTAAAAAATTAACTGGTGCCCAATGTAAAACTAAAATTAAGTATTCTACTATATAACCCCTGTGTAACCCTCCTTTTCTGAACAAATATTGGCCATGTTGTCTTAGTGAATACAAATACAATCTATACGCAGCCCTAAAAAAAGATATCAATCCTAACATAACAACTCTTAATTTTCTTCAAGAAACTAAACCGATAATAATTGAAAGCTCTCCTAACAGGTTTAAAGAGGGCGGAGCAGCTATATTTACACTTAAAAGAAGAAACCATCATAACGAAATAGAAGGCATAATATTTAGCAATCCCTTTCTCACAAGCATTCTTCGTCTATGTGTACGTCTGTAAACTACATAAGTTAAATAAAATAAACCTGACGAACATAACCCATGAGCAACTATTAAACACACAGCACCCTTTAAACCCCACTCTCTTATAATCACCAATGAACCGATACAACCCCTTATATGAACAACAGAAGAACATGCAATTAAAGACTTTATATCTATAAGACGTAAACACCTAATGCTTACTATAAAACCCCCCCATAATCTTAATGATACTAATATACTTGAGATTACAGAAGGTAGCCCTCCTAATAAAGAAAGAACACGAACTATTCCGTAACCCCCCAATTTCAACAATACCCCAGCTAACAGCATAGAGCCAGCCACAGGGGCCTCTACATGGGCTTTCGGCAATCATAAATGAACAATATACATAGGAAATTTAACCAAAAAAGCAGCTAAAAAGAAAAAATAATACATCACCCTATAATCTCCTGTATGACTTAATATATGTATATACCCACTACCACCACTGATCTTTGTGACCAATAATATAACTAACAAAGGTAGTGAAGCAGTAACAGTATAAAATAATATATAGATACCAGCCTGAACCCGTTCAGGCTGGTAACCCCACCCTAAAATCAAAACAAAAACAGGAATTAGTGATGTCTCAAATCTCAAATAAAACAGTAAATAATCATTCAAAGCAAATCTGCTTAACAAAGCTAAAAGTAAACTTATGCTAGTAAATATAAATAAATCGCTTGATTGATTTATTTGGTTTACGCTCAACCTAGCTATAACTGCTAAAATAACCACCCAAAGTCTTAAAATAATTAAACTCCACCTTACTGAGTCTAGTTCAAATAAAGCCCCTACTTTTCTTGCCCCAAAATCACACCTCCATATTAATATTATAGCAGTTAACACTATCAAAAAAATGAGTCTTTCGCCCCAAAATTTTATTAAACTTAACCTCAATAACACACTTAGTCTAAACCCTAACATATAGAAAAATTAAATACATTTATATAATCTATACTATGCCTATTCACTGAAGTCACTAATAAGGCTAACCCCAACACCCCTTCGCAAACAATTATAATAATTAGATACAACAAACAAAAAGACTCCAAAAAATAAATTATTACCACTCCACTTATCCCACAAAAAAGACCTAAAGCAATAAACTCAAGTCTTAACAATCTCACTAGCAAGTGAGTATAATTAAGAACAAATTTTAACAGCCCTACCACAAGAACAAATCCTCTTCTTACCTTTAATAATACCTCCATTTAGTCCTAATAGTTTAAAAAAAAACATTAGTCTTGTAAACTAAAATTGTATTTCTTAAGACTCAAAAAAAGTGAACTATTTTCAATACCCAAAACTGAGGTTTTTTTTAAACTATTCTTTGATAATGTTTACTCTACCTTCATTTATTATTATCGCTGCTACATTCTTGTTCATCTTTTTATGGCACCCATTAGGAATAACAGCCATAATCATTCTTCAAGCCTTAGCAATTGCGATCAACCTATATACCTACACACAAACTAGATGATTCACTTACATTTTAATTATAACTTTCCTCTCAGGAATAATAATTATCTTTGCTTATATCTCATCTATTGTCCCTAATGAGACAATGACAAAAATACCATTCTTTTTCAGAGCCTCTGTCATAGCAACTAGTGTAATTGCTCTGCTTCTTCTTTTTTCTCAAACCATAACTTCAGATTTCTTCAATCTACCCCTAGTAATAACCTCACTTTATGACTCTGCCACTGCTACCATTTTTAAAATTTTTAAAACAAACACTAACACCTTAGCTATTATCTTAATTAGCTACTTACTGGTTGTACTCATTATAGTAGTAAAAATTACTGCTTTCAACAGAGGCCCTCTTCGTTCTAAATAATGAAACAACAATACTCAAAAAGTAACCCATTATTTATAGCCTTTGATAGAACCTTAGTGACTTTACCCACACCCCCTAATATTTCATATTTATGAAATCTTGGATCTCTCTTATCAATATGTTTAATTATCCAATTAATTTCAGGTGTTCTTTTAGCCTCAATTTATAGAGTCTCTATAGACTTTAGATTTAGGCTAGTGTCGTTATTTATAGAAACCTCAGATAAAAGATGACTGCTCCGTTATCTCCACGCTAACGGAGCATCCTTATTTTTTATCTGTTTGTACGCCCATATCGGGCGAGGAATTTACTACAGATCATTTCTTTATCCCCATGTATGAAATGTAGGAGTAATAATTTTAATCCTCACCATAGCCACAGCTTTCATGGGTTATGTGCTTCCTATTAACCAAATATCCTTCTGAGGGGCAGCCGTTATTACTAACCTGTTCTCAGAAATCCCTTACATCGGGCCTGACATTGTAAAAACATTATGGGGGGGAGTCTCTATTAGTAACCCAACTATTATACGATTTTTTACATTTCACTTTCTTCTTCCATTTCTTTCACTAGCATTAGTAATTATTCATATCACACTGCTACATATACCAGGATCAAACAACCCATTGGGCATCCATTCTAACCTAGATAAAATTTACTTCAATAAATATTTTGTAGCAAAAGACATATTAGGTGCTACTCTAATCTTGTTTAGATTTTTACTACTAGTGATCTATAGCCCACTAACATTAGGTGATGACGAAAATTTTACCCCAGCAAATGCGGGTGTAACCCCTCATCACATCCAACCAGAATGATACTTTTTATTTGCTTACGCTATTCTCCGCTCAATCCCTAACAAACTTGGAGGCGTGATTGCCCTTCTTATGTCAATTATATTTTTGTATGTTCTGCCTTATTCCTCTTTAGCTAAAAATAAAGGACTGATATTTTACCCCATCAATAAAATTATGTTCTGGCTATTTTGTGGAACACTATTACTCTTGTCATGAATTGGGAGCTGCCCCGTGGAAGAGCCATTCTACTCGATTGGTCAGTTACTCACTGTAATTTACTTTAGTTATTACTTAATTAACCCTTTAACAAGTCTGCTATGAGATAAATCAATACTTACTTAATTATTTTATTATATACTTTGAAAGTATACAAAAAGAGTTTATCTAATAATTATATTTTTGGGTCCAACCCCGTCCTATAGCAAGACCCCCAAATAAAGAACAAATAGTATCAACCTCACAGGTAAAAACCTTTTTCAAGCAAGATATATTAGTTTATCGTACCGAAACCGAGGCACCCTGCCTCGAATTCAAACCCAAACAAATACTACAACAGTAACCTTTAATATAAACAGAACCTCCCTCAGTCTCCCTCCTAAAAATAATAAAGAAAAAACTAATCTTATAAAAATAATTCTTGTGTATTCAGCCATAAAAATCAAAGTAAACCCGCCTGATCTATATTCAGTATTAAACCCAGACACTAATTCTCTCTCCCCCTCCGCAAAATCGTATGGTGTACGGTTGGTCTCAGCTAGCCTAGAAGCTAACCAAATCAAACTTAAAGGTAAAAAAATTGCTAACCCCCATACTCAACTCTGAGACAAACTAATCTCTCTAAACCTAAATGAACCCACTACCCATACTATGCATAGTAAAATTATAGCTAAACTTACTTCATAAGATACTATCTGAGCAACAGCGCGTAATCTTCCTATAATTGAATACTTACAATTAGAGGCCCATCCTCTAACTAAGAGCGGATAAACACCCAACCCTCTAACACAAATAAAAAACAACACACCCAACCTAAAATCAAACCCGCCAGCCCTAATAGGTTCAACAACTCATAGACTTAAAGCTAATCCTAAACTTATTATAGGAGCAACTAAAAATAAACTCACAGAAGAATCCCGCAAAATACCAGTTTCTTTATTAAATAATTTTACAGCGTCAGCAAATGGCTGAAAAAGACCCCAATACCCACTTTTGTTAGGCCCGATACGAATCTGGACACAACCTAAAATTTTTTGTTCTATCAAAGTAACAAAAGCAACTCTAACTAAAACTATCAAAACTAACACTAAATAACCTACACTCTGCACAAAAAATTCCAATTCAAATTAATATGACACAAAATCATTAATATCCCTTTACTTGAAAAATTCTACTCCAAGTCCTAAGCTTGATACGGATTACACCGCCTAAGTAAATCAAACTATTAATTGGCCCTTTCGTACTAAATTAACCTCTAACGCTATAAAAGATAGAAACCAACCTGGCTTAAACCGGTCTGAACTCAAATCATGTAAGACACTACAGGTTGAACAAACCTTTCATCATATTTTCTGCACTATAAAAAATCTTAATTCAACATCGAGGTCGTAAACAATTATATCAATAAGATCTCTCCAAAACTATTACGCTGTTATCCCTAAAGTAACTAAATCTAACTATCCTTATTTAAAGGATCTTATTTCTCTAGAGATAATCTCCAACTATAATTGAAATATAGCCGCTACCCCAGCTAACATTCTAAGCTTATTAATTCTAACAGACTATAAAATTAAAGCTTCTAGGGTCTTATCGTCCCTTTATTATATATAAGTATTTTTACTTAAAATACAAATTATACTAATACCATAAAACAGACCTCTATTGTTTAACCATTCATACCAGCCTTCAATTAAAAAGCGAATGATTATGCTACCTTAGCACAGTCAAAATACCGCAGCCGTTTAGGCTTCCACCGGGCAGGACATACCTCAAAAATCTAAAGAAATGTTTTTGTTAAACATTCAATAAAAAATTGCCTAGTTCTTAACTAATATACTACATATATACTTATACTATCAGTAATTTTACAGCTACTAAATCTAACTATATAATATTATCAATAACCTATCTATACACTATCTAACTTCCTTAAAACACTATGTAAAACTAGCTAGTCTAAAGCCTACCTCATAAATCGCGTATTATCAATATAATCGCAGTAAAAGGCCAACCTCTAACTTTAAACCCAAACTAGATAAAATCTAAAATTTTATTAAATAAACAGATATCACTAGATCCGTAAAAATATCTCCACTAAATCTAACTGAACAACATTATTAAACATAAATACTTACTTAGACCTAACTCAACCAGCTTCGAAACAACATACAACATATTAAATAGTTCCTGATACAAAAGGTACAACTTTTAAAAATTTCTATACAAATATTTATATACCCTTTACAGTACTTATTAAATTACCAAAATGGACCTTCTCATCGTAAATGAAATGCTACTAAAGCTCTAATTTATTAGAGCCACCTTCAGGTAACCCTACTTTGTTTCGACTTATCTCAAAGAGAACGACGGGCAATTTGTACACTCTTCCTTTGTATTCATTTATAAAATATTACAACTAAATTCACCTTCAATCTATCTTTAACAAATATCCGTGTATAACTATATAATGTAAATAATAGCCTCTTATTAATATCTGCACCTTGATCTAACTTTTTTAACAAAGCTATAAAAATTTCCCCCTATAAGATTATTTAAATGACGGTATACATAACTGTAAAATAAGTAAAACAATAATGTGTCGCATCAATCAACAGCTACAACCTCCTCTAATAAGAAAAAGCCGCCATATCCTTTAATTTTAACTTTACTTCTCACTAAAAACAACTAATAGTAGGGTATCTAATCCTAGTTTTTAATTTATTTGTATAAATAAAAAATAAAAGTAAACCCAAACCCAAATTTCACCTTAGTAATCCTGACCAAACTGGCTTACTTACAAAACAACTTCTAAAAAATCAAGATTACTAGTATAACCGCAGCTGCTGGCACAAAATTTGCTAATCTTTATATAACTACTGCTCAATTAATAAAAAATTTAACAAATATATAAACTCTAAAAAAAAAATAAATTTATTTTTAAAAAAGAAAGAAATTCTTATATGTAAAATATTATATTTAAATTTATAAAATAAAGATTTATTTTTTTTTTTTTTTTTTTACAATAAAATTTAATGAGTTATATAAAATTATAATTAATAAATAATATTTGTAACAAATAACTATTTATAATTAATTCTATATTTTCAATTATAAAATAAATAATGAACTAAATTTATTTTATTATTACTTTATAAAATAAATAATAAACTATATTTATCTTATAATTAATAAAATATCACTATATTATATATGTATTTATAAATAATTATATCACAATTATAAAATAAATAATAAATAATATTTATTTTACAATTATAAAATAAATAATAAATAGAATTTATTTTACAATTATAAAATAAATAATGAATTAAATTTATTTTATAATTATTCACTTAAATAAATAATAAATAATATTTATTTTACAATTATAAAATAAATAATAAATAGAATTTATTTTACAATTATAAAATAAATAATGAACTGAATTGATTTTATAATTATTCACTTAAATAAATAATAAATTATATTTATCTAACATTTATTAAATAAATAATTATTTATGTAATTATCTTATATTATAAGATAATTACATTATTAACTATCAACAATTTATATAAGACTGTTTCATTTTTTAATATGAAGGAATTTTTCTGCAGACTTTTTTTTTAACAGTAAACAGCCCCCAAAAAATTTTCAATTTCATCTATTCCATAGGAAGAAATTTTTTTATTCGGGGGGCTGTCTACTGTTTTATATTATGAAAATTAATAATTTATAGTTAAATTTCTAATATTAAGTAATAATTACATAATTATTGTGAATTAGAATTTACAACTCTAGCCAGAAAAAAAAAAAAAAAAAAGAGAATCTTTNTTANTNCNAAAAMAAAAAAAAAAAAAAAAAAAAAGAGAATCTGTGTTAGTCCCAGAAATTCTTACCTCCAATTTACTTAGAAAGCTATCTCGCTTTTTCTATAATTATTTTATTAAATTGTTTAACTTAATAGTTTTCTACTATTTTGCATATTTTTAATAATATGCCTGATTAAAGGATCACTTTGATATAGTGGGTTATGCAATAGCTATTATTACCTAAAAGATAAGCTAAAAAAGCTAGTGGGCTCATACCTCACCTATGACTCTGTCTCTTTTAAGCCTAGTACCTTCTATAAATTTGCAATCTATCGTGTTATTTACACCATAAGCTCATAACAGAAGATTCACGTATGTAAGTTTACAGCTTACCGCCTAACCTCAGCCATTCTGTTATTTTTATAACTTTAAAAATCAAAATTTTATGTGCTCTTTACACCAAAATAAACTGCTACGAACATATTGATAGCCTTCCACCCCTCAATTTATTTATTTTTTATTAGACTGTGTTCTTCAATTTTCTTGGCTTCAAGAACAAACTCTTGATTTATAGCCTGACTTGCTTTAGAAATTAATTTGCTATCTTTTATCCCGTTACTGCTAAATAACAGAAAATATTCTTCTGAAAGAGCATTAAAATATTTCTTAACCCAGACCTTAGCCTCTATTATTGTTTTAGGCTCTTCTTTATTAGGGCTTGTTTGATTACCTGTTTTGTCCTCCGTGTCTCTTATACTAGCTTTACTTCTAAAAGTTGGCGCTGCACCAACTCACCAGTGACTTCCTGCAGTAGCAGAAGGACTTCCTTGACCACAAGTTTTTGTCCTTTTGACTATCCAGAAACTTGCCCCCCTAATTCTAATCACATACTTAGTCTCAAAAAATTTTATTTTTACTGTTGTAACTGTTTACATAGTGTTTTCTGCTGTCTTTGGGAGGTTGGGCGGATTGATCCACCCATCTCTTCGTAAAATTCTTAGATTCTCTTCTATTGCTCATATAAGATGAGTTTTAGCCTCTATCCAATATTCAGATTTTTTATGAACTAGCTATTTTTTCTTATATATCCTTATTTTAATTTCAGTAATTTATAGATTTACCTTAACAAATTCTAATAAATTAAGGCACCTAATCAACGGGCCAATTAATTTTTTCCAAGCTTTACTACTAGTTCTCCCTCTCCTATCACTTGGCGGACTACCTCCTTTTTTAGGATTTGTCCCAAAATTTCTAGTTCTTCAACAATTAATAGATCATCGCAGCAGATTTGTCTTTTTTGTTCTTCTATGCTCCACATTAGTTAGTTTATTTTTTTACTTACGCGTTTCTGTCATAGCTATTTTAAGGCACAGATCCACCTTTGTTTTCAGAAAAGACCCAAATCCAACTCTATCTGGGCTTGCCTGAAATAGAATCGGACTTCTAGTGCCTTCTGCTCTATTTATAGCCCTCTTAGATTTTAAGTTATATAAACTAAAAACCTTCCAAGTTTTTCAAAAGAACTCCTTAAGTCTAATAAGTTTTAAGTTATACAAACTGCTAGCCTTCAAAGCTTTTTTAAAGAACTCTCTTAAACTTAAATT